ATGGGTTTATTTATATTGCAGAAATATCAATCAATGTAATGCATTGTTTCAAGGCCGGGCCTAATTACCCTTTTCGAGAATTTCTTGATCCCCTCATTTTATTTATCGTTTGTTAATTTCCTGGTTTAGTGTGATAGGCATATCACATCTTATCTTAACACTGAATGAAAGTGGGAGAATTTTAATGAAGTTCAATCCAGACAACTCACTCCTAGAAATATATACCTTCATATTTTTTCTATTAAATATATATAATATAATAAATAATAATAATGAAATTTAATAGTTTTATATATATTTCATATTATCCTTATATTGACAATTTCAACAAACTGTTCATACTATGAGCATAGTATGATGGCGTTCGGGCAAGCATGCCCCCATCGTCTAGTGGTTCAGGACATCTCTCTTTCAAGGAGGCAGCGGGGATTCGACTTCCCCTGGGGGTAGGGTAATACGAAAGGAAGTTGATCATGGATTATCAATAGATTGAGAATTGATTTGTCCGGGGTCGATGCCCGAGCGGTTAATGGGGACGGACTGTAAATTCGTTGGCAATATGCCTACGCTGGTTCAAATCCAGCTCGGCCCAAGGATTCGCTGAGCCAAGATCAAATTATATAATCCTATAGCTAGCTATAGAAAGAATAAGAAAAAAACTTTCAGATATACCCCTCTTTTTTGTTCTCATAAATTCTGATCTTTTTAATAATCTAGATTCATATCACGATCTGTAAGTCTAAAGAAAAGAGCAAAGAACCGAAAAGACTCTTTTTGTTCATTGAACGATGGATTCTCAATCGTTTTGGCAATAACAAAAGGATTAAATTAATCCATAACACCTTATTTTTATTTTTGGGGGATTGTAGTTCAATTGGTCAGAGCACCGCCCTGTCAAGGCGGAAGCTGCGGGTTCGAACCCCGTCAGTCCCGACAGACCCAATAAAAACTTTTACTTTTCTATGAAAGGGGCGATGAAAGAGGGATAAGGAGCATAATTTTTAGATCATTAAAAAAACGGAACAGAATTTAGAACTTAACTCTGTCCTTCTTTCCATTTCCCCTCGATTCTTTGTTTGTATTTGTAACCAATGGAAGCGGAAACGCAGTTAGATGATATTTCATCAGGATGCTTGTACCCGGAAGGCTATAGTTTTTTTTCGAAAAAGAATGAAAAAAAAAGGCATTTTTTATTTGATTAGAAAGATTCGATATGGATAAAAGATCTTCCTATGTTATACTATTCAATTCTGGACGGTGAGTCGATTTGCTAGCTCAGATATTGTTAGTCACGATATTGGGCCGAGTCAATATCATTATCATCGAGATGTAATTCATCCCATTGAATTTACAGGCGAAAGGTTTATCATCTCTATGGGATTAAATCCCGAGTTATTGTGAAGTAAAAAAAAAACGAAAGATGAGATTATGGAAGTAAATATTCTTGCATTTATTGCTACTGCACTGTTCATTCTAGTCCCTACTGCTTTTTTACTTATCATATATGTAAAAACAGTCAGTCAAAATAATTAATTTGAATGAAACTTGACTTCGGAGTTCTTAGCAAGGATTCCCTTTTTTATTTTTCGTCTTAAATGAAATGAGCGGACTAGAATCCGCAGTATTCTATGAGATCCGATAGTATGGTAGAAAGAAATATATGACTCTTTTCTTTCTACCATACTATTTTTTTTAGATAGTTAAAAAAGCGAACTCAATTTCGTAGTACCCTTAGAGTCCACTTCTTCCCCATACTACGAGTGAAAGGGAAAATGTAAAGACTACCATTAAAGCAGCCCAAGCGAGACTTACTATATCCATGTGACTTGTGTCCCCTATCTCTCTGAATATGCAGGAATTATTCCATTGTTGCTCACTAATAATAGTGGAATCAATGGTGCAGAGTCAAAAAAAAGGGGGGGGTGTTCTGCACCAACACTATTGATGAACTAATTCACTAAACCCATTTATTATTAATATGATTTCTAGTAGAATCGGGAAACATTAAGCCCAAGCAAAATAACAACAGGTAGTGATGCCCTTCCAAGTAGCGAGGGGATGTTACTAATAGAACATGTAAGATAATAAAATATCCAGTGTTTATTTTTTCGCCCTTCCTAAATAAAAGGCATAAAAATAGGGAATCAAGACGGATCGCTATCCACCACAATCACAGACCTCCATTCCCCATTTGATCTAATCCTTACCCTCTCCCGATTCTGTCTTTTAAACAATCGTAAACTGGTCTAGTCTTGACTAGGACTAAGGTTACTGAATAGAAAAGAATTTATTTTTTTTTATATAAAAAAAGTGCCAATCTAATTCAAGGCCTAGTTAGTAGACACTACAGTAGTAGTAGTAGTGGAAGGGCTATCAAGACTTACCGATGACTCTCATCTTTCTTTTCTTTTGGTGAATCCTTGGCGCAAGGATTTACAGCCCTCTACAGATGTTTAGAATCAAAGAAGTATCAAAAGCTGCCCCCCCCCTGGAGAATAAT